AGAAATGTGAACGTTCAAGAAAGGCTCCAGAAGATGTTGATCGTAAATAACAGGATTGTTTATGAAAAAAAACTAATAAAAATTCACATTCAGATACATAAGAATTGTACAAGAACCAAAATAGTCTTTTATTTTCTTTTGAAAAAACATAAATAGTTTTATTACTTTGAATAGTTTTATTCAGATTCTGATATTTATGTAGAAAGAATCGCAATAAATGTAAAGAGGGAACATCTTGAATCCAGCATTGAAGGATTTGAACCAAAATTTCAAAATGGATAGGATGGGGTATTAGTATATCTGAAACATTATTTAAATGAGATAATTTGTCCTCTAAAAAAGGAAATATTGAATGAATAGATCCTAAATTCTGAGATTTTGGTATTTCTTTTTCTTCGGAGGAAGATACTAATCGTAGCGAGAATGGAATTTCCACAATGACTGAAAAACCCTTTGATACCATTTGAGAATAAAAAAAATGAGAATAAAAATAATTGGTGTGTCCACCGAATCTATTTTGATTAGAATCATTAACCAAATAAATCAAAAAATTCTGTTGATACATTCGAATAATTAAACGTTTTACAAGTACTAAACTAAATTTATTGTCATAACCAATAAATTCGATAGGTTCGTAAAAAATCGAACCATTTAAACTATCATCATGAGCAAGTGTGTAAATATACTCCTGCAAGAGAAGCGGATATAGGAAGTGTTGTTGCGGAGATCTATCTTTTTTTAAATACCCTTGTAATTCTTCCATTTACATTTTTCTACTTGAAACAGAGACACAAGACAGGAGGCATTTCTTGGGTTATCCAATGATACATAGTGCAATATGGTCCGAACAGGGTATATAATTACAGTATATATAGTTAAGAAATTAAAGATAGACCCCGGAGACCTAGAATCCAATCAACAGGATCCTTTTCCTCTCCTTTTCTATAGGTTTTATCCTTTGTTAAAAGAGGGTAAAAAATCCTTTATTTTTGCAACCCGATCGCTCTTTTGATTTTGGAAAAAATTATATTCTCTTTACTTTATCAGTATACTGTTTCTTCTACACATCCGTCTCCAAGAGAATAGTTAGGATTTTTTTTCATAAAAAAAATAAAAAATAATCAATGATTCACTCGCATAAAAACCTTTTTCTGCACTGGCACTAATCTATTTTTAACATACAAATTAGATCGGGTAATTATTCCAATTTTAAGAATATAAGCTCGTTGCTTTTTGTTTTACCAAAATTAAGGCTAAAAGACGATATCCATTTATTCACTAGACCCAACTGTAAATTTCTTTTGTCTCCTTCCAAAAATGAAAACAATTAATAATATATATATATACAGTTAAGTTAAGGATAAATTAAAAGTTCTATTTTAATTTTAAAAAAAAAAAATTATTACGACATGCTGTTTTTTCCTTCATTACCTTTTAAGATCAGTCGTGGTCTTTATATAGACTCTACCAATAGTCTGGACGAATTCGTTGCTTCATCCAAATGTGTAAAAGATCATAGTCGCACTTAAAAGCCGAGTACTCTACCGTTGAGTTAGCAACCCGGATTGTAGATACGATCAAAAAAAAAATTGATCCCATCCCGCCAAAATAATAAAGATTGAACTAGCAACAAATTCAATTTAAAAGAAAGATTTTTTTAATCAATTATAAACACCAATCCACTAAAATAGGTAGGATTGGATTAAAAAATAATAAATTCTCAATAGATATATCTAATATCTATAATCAAAACTTATACCTATTTTTCTCTTGATCCATTCCATTTTTTTTTTACGTCTTGTATACCAGTAAATTCAGTAAACACATCCTTATGACTAAGGTGACTAAGGCTAAAGCGAAGGAAAAAAATAAATATGAGGCAGGAATAAACAGATCCATTTTATTTATCTACGATCAAATTATATTTGTTCGGTACACCATTGTCAATATGATATAGAATGCTGAGAAAAAAATTCTAAATAAATAAAATTAAGGCCTTGTGTTGGATTGGCACAATATAAGTAAAAAAAAATTTTTGAATGCAAAAATAAATAAAGGCAGGGTAGAGAAAAATATCGAGTTGATTCAATCAAAAGAGGTACAATAATCGAAATTGACCCTGTCTTTGTCGGTAAATTATATTCCCACAATAAAAAATAAATAATAAAATAATAAGTGAGCAAAAAAAGAACAAACAAATTCTGGAGAAATAATTATACAAAGATAAAGATAGATGCTAGTACCCTCTCTTTTTTATTCAATTTTTTTTAATTTAATTAAATTAACAGTTAACCCAATATTCCTTCTTTAAATAATTCTGTCTTCCTTAAAATATCATGAACAGTTACTGTGGGTTGAGCGCCATTTTCAAGGAAATATAGAATAGCGGGAACATTTAAATAGGTTTTATTCTTTATCGGATCGTAAAAACCTACCTTCCGAAGATCTCTTCCTTCTCTTCGGGATCGAACATCAATTGCAACGATTCGATAGATGGCTCATCGGGATAGATGTAGATAAACAATGCCCCCCCTAGAAACGTATAGGAGGTTTTATCCTCATACGGCTCGAGAAAAAATGATTCTAATTTATGTATATAACGGCAAATATATCCATAAAATACTGAATAAATAATGAATTAGACTATGATTTAAAGTGGTTTTTTCTTCCTCTTTCCTTACGAAAGTTAAAAAGATATCATTCGTACTCATAACTCAAGTTGGGTAATTCTGAGGAAATCCTTAGATATTTATTGAGCCGTCTCTAACCTCTTTTGTTTGTCTCGAATCAATTTTTATTCCGCATTTTGATTCAATTGTTGAGACAATTGAAAATAGTGTTTCCTTGTTCCGGAATCCTTTATCTTTGTTTTGTGAAATCATTGGGTTTAGACATTACTTCGGTGATCCTTACTCCTTTCAAAAGGGCAGCAACATACCTTTTGTTTTTTTTCTTATTTCTTTCTATAGACTATAGAAAAAAATAAGAGAGATTGATTCCCTTGTGATACACTTTTGATCGAAATAGTTTTATGAATTCCGACAAATATTACTTATTTTCTTTTTTATTTCAAACTTGTTTGAATTTTAACCCTTTTCAATTTATATAATTTATCCATTTATATTAAAAATTTATATTATAGAGGATATATTTACAAAGTTGGTTCAACTTATTGATTTTTATTGTCACTAACCCTAGATTCTTCCCCCCGATAAATGAATCTCAATACTTTCTGCTCGAGCTTCATCATGTACTTTTTATTTAGATTAGAACCCAACACAAATTAGGTTCCTAGTAAAAAGAACAAACTATGTCGAGCCAAGAGCATCTTCATTCTTATAGAAAATGGCGGATGTAAGAATCCACAGTCAATCATGTCCTTCAAGTCGCACGTTGCTTTCTACCACATCGTTTCAAACGAAGTTTTACCATAACATTTTTATTATTTAATTTCAAACTGATATGGAATTGATTCAATATGAAATCATGAATAGTCATTGGATCAACTTATATATGTATATATTATTATATATTATGATATGGCCGGCCGTATAGTTTTGATTTTATATTATATCTATACATAAAAAAAAAAAAAAATAAAGAATAAATGAGTTTAGTTTGCTTAAGATTTATTTAAATTTTCAACAGATTGTTCGGGACGATCAATCATGAAGGATCCTTTTTTTCTTGAACAAATAAATTAAAAACCTCAAAGAAAGGGGCTCTAATGAATTCCCAATTCCAGAATAAAATCTGTTTTTAATCAAATAAACTATTCCAATGACCCACGAAGGTTGGAAAGTTTATCGATAATATATAGATTTATTGCACTTCTTCGAATACCAAAGCAAAGATTTATATCATAAAAATTAAGTTAAAAAATTAAAGATCTTTATTTCCAACTGCATTTGACACTTGATTCTGTTTGTAAGAAACCAAAAAAAATTCTTAAGAATCATTCTTAGAATTCAGAACGAAAGATTGTTCTCTTTAACAATTTTTTGTTAAATGTTGGAAACAATGTGATCCAATCTGCCCTTTATAGCAGAAAGGGTCTGGGACGGAAGGATTCGAACCTCCGAGTAACGGGACCAAAACCCGTTGCCTTACCGCTTGGCCACGCCCCATTTAAATTTCTATTCAACACTAATAAATACTAATATTATATTAGTATTGGTTATTCGTCAATTCTAGTATGTAATATATTGTTGCTAGGTTTCTATACATGGAGAGATAGAATCAAAAAATTCATTGATCATTACATTGAATTCTATTAAGATATTGTATGAAAGTATAATTCTTTGTATTCTCGTTTGAGAATTGAAAGGGGTTTTTATTTGGGATAGTTCAAAGAAAAAGAAGGATTTTTTGGCCTGCCTTTTTCATTTTTACCTTATATTATAAAAATGACTCAATCAAAATTAAATTATCTAATCTACAAGAACGAAATTTTTGTTATGCTTAATATCTTTAGTTTAATCTGTATCTGTCTTAATTCTATCCCTTATTTGAGTTCGAGTAGTTTTTTCTTCGCCAAATTGCCCGAGGCTTATGCTTTTTTCAATCCACTCATCGACATTATGCCTATCATACCTCTATTCTTTTTTCTCTTAGCCTTTGTTTGGCAAGCTGCTGTAAGTTTTCGATGAAATCTTCAATATTCTCCTAAATTCATGATTTTTTGAAAAAAAAAAAAACACACACTTCATTATAGCATATGCGGTACGAAAAAAATGGGTAATCTATTCCCCTAAAAAAATGATCTTGGAGATTTTGTAATGCTTACTCTCAAACTCTTCGTTTATACAGTAGTGATATTCTTTGTTTCTCTCTTCATCTTCGGATTCTTATCTAATGATCCAGGACGCAATCCTGGACGTGAAGAATAAACATAAGACATTTTTAACTTTGCTTTTTTTAGGAATTCTTTATTCCATTAACTATTTTAATCAAGGGATCCAGTGATGAGGGATAGCGGAGAGAGAGGGATTCGAACCCTC